ATTTTCAAATAGGGGGCGGGAAGGCTCTATGGAAAAATGGTGGTTCAATTCGATGTTGTCGAATGAGGAGTTAGAACACAGGTGTGGGCTAAGTAAATCGATGGACAGTCTTGATCGTCCTATTGGAAATACCAGTGGAAGCGAAGACCCCTTTATAAATGATACGGGTAAAAACATTCAGAGTTGGAGCGATAGTGGCAGTTATAGTTGCAGTAATGTTGATCATTTTTTAGGTGTCAGGGACATTTGGAGTTTCATCTCTGATGAAACTTTTTTAGTTAGGGATAGTAATGGTAACAGTTATTCCGTATATTTTGATATTGAAAATCTTATTTTTGAGATTGACAATGATAGTTCTTTTCTGAGTGAACTAGAAAGTTCTTTTTCTAGTCATCTGAATAATGGGTCTAAGAGTGACAACCGCTACTATGATTGTGACATGTATGATACTAAATATAGTTGGACTAATCACATTAATAGTTGCATTGATAGTTATCTTCGTTCTGAAATTAGTATTGATAGTTCCATTTCAAGTGGTAGCGACAATTACAGTGACAGTTACATTTATACTTACATTTGTAGTGGTGAACGTATAAGTGGTAGTGACAGTGGGAGTTCTAATATAAGAACTGGCGGTAATGGCAGTGATTTCAATATAAGAGGAAGATCGAATGATTTCGATAGAAATCAAAAATACAAACATTTATGGGTTCAATGCGAAAATTGTTATGGATTAAATTATAAGAAGTTTTTTAAGTCAAAAATGAATATTTGTGAACAATGTGGATATCATTTGAAAATGAGTAGTTCAGATAGAATCGAACTTTCGATTGATCCGGGCACTTGGGATCCTATGGATGAAGACATGGTCTCTATCGACCCCATTGAATTTCACTCGGAAGAAGAACCTTATAGAGATCGTATCGATTCGTATCAAAGAAAGACAGGTTTAACTGAGGCTGTTCAAACAGGCATAGGTCAACTAAATGGTATTCCCATAGCAATTGGGGTTATGGATTTTGAGTTCATGGGAGGTAGTATGGGATCCGTAGTAGGCGAGAAAATCACCCGTTTGATCGAGTATGCTACTAATAGATCTCTACCAGTTATTATGGTATGTGCTTCTGGAGGAGCACGTATGCAAGAAGGAAGTTTGAGCTTGATGCAAATGGCTAAAATATCTTCTGCTTTATATGATTATCAATCAAATAAAAAGTTATTCTATGTATCAATCCTTACATCTCCTACAACTGGTGGAGTGACAGCCAGTTTTGGTATGTTGGGAGATATCATTATTGCTGAACCCAATGCCTACATTGCATTTGCGGGTAAAAGAGTAATTGAACAAACATTGAATAAGACAGTACCTGAGGGTTCACAAGCGGCTGAGTATTCATTCCATAAGGGCTTATTTGATTCAATCGTACCACGTAATCCTTTAAAAGGTGTTCTGAGTGAGTTATTTCAGCTACACGGTTTCTTTCCCTTGAATCAAAATTCAATTAAAGTAGAGCACTAGACTCAGTTATTTGTAGCGAACTTGAGTTCATCACAATCAAAGTAAAAATAAGAAGAACGGGATTTTCTTCGGTGACATAAGTTCTATAGTCAGAATCAGAAGTTTCGGATAATGACTTTTGATTTACATTTTTTTTTCTTTTCTCCAGATTTTTTATCCTACCCCTATTCATGTATTACTGATTAGTAATCAGGAACCCTCTATAATATAAAGAGGAGAAAAGAGTGAATTCTTCCTTCCGCGGAATAGAATTGGGAAAATAAAAAGAATTTCATGTTTCCTTCCTTCTTACGTATTATTCAATATATAGAATAATTCAAATCTATAATAGAAGTGTTGTATATTTCTATATCTATATCTCCCGAGAATCCCCATTTTTGACTATGAATCCCTGTTCTGTTGGATGGAATTCTAAGAATCGAATCCTTAGGGAACTCGTAAGAAACTCTTTATTAGAAGATAAGGACGGGAGAACAAGAATAATAGAGTGGATTATCATCCATATATTTCGTGTAGAAAGAGATACACTTATTTAGTTCTATATTCCTTGCACTTATTATATACTTATAGTAGATATACTTATCATAAGTTATATTTATAACAGGTACAAATATTAAATCGAGGACCCATTCTATGACAGATTTCAATTTACCCTCTATTTTTGTGCCTTTAGTGGGCTTAGTATTTCCGGCAATTGCAATGGTTTCTTTATTTCTTCATGTTCAAAAGAACAAGATTGTTTAGATCCGACGGGACCAAATCTCATCAATTTATTTTAACACTTGGACTTGGATCATAATACGGATATCCATTTAGTGGAATATGGTATGGGACAGTACGACATGTGGCTCCCTCTGTGAGCACAAATAAAAAAGCTGTTATTGTTATCATGTGGATCCATGATATATGGATAAATGCATGTATATACGGGTATAGCTGTTTTTGTTTTAAAATGGATCAGCGGATATCCGAAATGGAAAGTCAATTATCTATATGTATGTAGATATACATAGTGGGATCATGTGAAGGGGATGTTATTATTTTCTATCTAACCAATTCGATGAATTACTCCTAATGGTTCACATCATAATAGTGCTAGTTGATGAGAGTTACTTCGGGATCAAAACAAAAAGTAAAGTCCAACTTATTTGGCTTATTCTCTCAATTCCAATATAATGGAACTGGATCTAGTATGAACTGGCAATCAGAACGTATATGGATAGAACTTATAACAGGGTCTCGAAAAACGAGTAATTTCTGCTGGGCCTGTATCCTTTTTTTGGGTTCACTAGGATTCTTATTGGTTGGAACTTCCAGTTATCTTGGTAGGAATCTGATATCTTTATTTCCCTCTCAGCAAATCCTTTTTTTTCCCCAAGGGATCGTGATGTCTTTCTATGGGATCGCGGGTCTGTTCATTAGTTCCTATTTGTGGTGCACAATTTCGTGGAATGTAGGTAGTGGTTATGATCGATTCGATAGAAAAGAAGGAATAGTGTGTATTTTTCGATGGGGATTTCCTGGAATAAATCGTCGCATCTTCCTTCGATTCCTTATGAGAGATATCCAGTCGATCAGAATGGAAGTTAAAGAGGGCCTTTATCCTCGTCGTGTCCTTTATATGGAAATCAGAGGCCAGGGAGCCATTCCCTTGACTCGTACTGATGAGAATTTGACTCCACGAGAGCTTGAACAAAAAGCCGCTGAATTGGCCTATTTCTTGCGTGTACCAATTGAAGTATTTTGAAATGAACTGAAGAACGAATCCTTTCTCAGCATGAGGGAAGGAACCCAAGAATCCCCTTTTGCATTTTTTCGGAACGTTTATTCGAGCAAAACATGTTAGATTCCATTTCTCTCGTTCCGTTGGTAATACCGCTGCGGCCCATAGAATAAAATAGGCGGACGTATACGGAACAACCATAATAAGAAGCTATTTTTATCCACTAAAACAAAAACGATTTTTTATGCATATGGAACTCCAATCAATTCTTTACTTCAATTGGTTCTTTCGGGCATTCATCGAAAAGTAACAAATGAAGATAAGATGCAATTGGTTCGAATTTGACCAATTGAGATATCTGGGAACAATATTGGATTATGAATATTTGATTATTTATTCATTCAAAACGGACCCTTATTCTATTTCTATATTCTTTCTAGATCCAAGGACTAAACAATTCAAAAAAAGAAAAAAGAAGGAATAGATCCATAGGTTCCATACCTTGTTATAGAACTCATGCTTCATAGAAATATCGGATCGGATAGAGTCGGCGAATGAAGCAGGTTCATTAACAATTCACAGAACAGATTAAAAGTGCCAAAAAAGAAAGCATTGACTCCCCTCCCATATCTTGCATCTATAGTCTTTTTGCCCTGGTGGATCTCTCTCTCATTTAATAAAAGTCTGGAACCTTGGGTTACTAATTGGTGGAATACCAGGCAATCCGAAACTTTTTTGAATGATATTCAAGAGAAGAACGTTCTAGAAAGATTCATAGAATTAGAACAACTATTCTTTTTGGAAGAAATGATAAAGGAGTACCCGGAGACACAGGTACAAAAGTTTCGTATAGGAATCCACAAAGAAACAATGCAATTGGTCAAAATGCACAATGAAGATCCTATCCATATCATTTTAAATTTCTCGACAAATATAATCTGTTTTGCTATTCTAAGTGGTTATTCTATTCTGGGTAATGAAGAACTTGTCATTCTTAATTCTTGGGTTCAGGAATTCCTCTATAATTTAAGCGACACAATCAAAGCTTTTTCTATTCTTTTATTAACCGATTTATGTATCGGATTCCACTCGCCCCATGGTTGGGAACTAATGATCGGTTCGGCCTACAAAGATTTTGGATTTGCTCATAACGATCAAATTATATCTGGTCTTGTTTCCACTTTTCCAGTCATTCTAGATACAATTTTGAAATATTGGATCTTCCATTATTTAAATCGTGTATCTCCTTCACTTGTAGTGGTTTATCATTCAATGAATGAATGAAGAACTCATTTGATCTGCCGATATCAATCCAATCAGAATGTTACTTCGTACATAAACAAACCATTTTTCATCTTACTCACTCTTTATACTTCTACCCGTCTAGGGGATTCCTCCTATATTTTAGTAGGATTATTCCAGTACAGTGGCAAAATCGTGGATAGGGAACTATACTAGCTACCTACCTAATTTATTGTAGAAATTTTCGGGATCAACGATTTGACCATGCAAAATAGAAATACCTTTTTTGGGGTAAAGGAACAGATGACTCGATTCATTTCCGTATCGATCATGATATATGTAATAACTCGGACATCTATTTCAAATGCATATCCTATTTTTGCGCAGCAGGGTTATGAACATCCACGAGAAGCAACTGGGCGTATTGTATGTGCCAATTGCCATTTAGCCAATAAGCCCGTGGATATGGAGGTTCCACAAGCTGTGCTTCCTGATACTGTATTTGAAGCAGTTGTT